TCAATGTATTTCATCAATCTAAGTGGAATAAGCAAAGTGGATTCCTTGTTGGTTAATCGAGTTACAACGAAAACCACACAATTGATGAAGGAAATGTCCGAATTGGTTTGATAATTAATAAGATCAATAAACTCAAGTTTTGTCGTTCTAGGCCATCGTATTCGACGGAAACAATGATAAATACGAATACAGCAGAAAAAAAGGGGGGTCAAAAAAACAAATCAGAGAAAAATTATACAAAGTTATATACAAGCTGCGACCCCCCATATGATATGGTATTTCTTTAATTGAATTTCATTTGATTAGACGGAAGTTCCTTAAAAAGTTCCGCTTTCTTTAAAAGATTATGAACCGTTCCCGTAGGTTGAGCACCCCTTTCAAGAAAATATAGAATAACAGGAACATTTAAATAAGTTTGATTTTTTATTGGATCATAAAAACCCACTTTTCTAAGATCTTTTCCTTCTCTTCGGGATCGAACATCAATTGCAACGATTCGATAGATGGCTCATTGGGATAGATGTAGATGAATAACACCCCCCCTAGAACCGTATAAGAGGTTTTCTCCTCATACGGCTCGAGAAAAAATGATTTGATTCGAAGTTTTGTCTATGTATGCAATTCTAATAAATTAAACGACAAATGGGCTAAAAAATCAATTAGACTATGATTTCGATTTCAGTCTTTTTTTCTTCCTGAGAAAGAAGAAAGAAACCATCCGTCCTCATAACTCAAGTTGGATAACTCTTCAAATAGTTCAAAGGAAAAATTTGGAGTCCATTTTATTTATTGAGTAGTCTTTACCCCCTTCTGTTAGTCTGATCCCGCTAGTGAGACTCTCGAGAGAATTATAAAGGGTATTTCCTTGTTCGTAAATACTTTAATCCTTAATTTTAAATCATTGGGTTTAGACATTACCTCGGCGCTTCTTAATTCTTTCAAAATGGCAGCAACATACCCCTTTTGATTTATTTCTAGCAAAGAGTCGTACGGGCAGTTAATTCCCGCGTGATGCACCTTGAATCGAAAAAGTTTGATCAATCCGACCAAGTTTTGCTTTTGAATTGGAAACTTGGCCAAATTTGATCCTTTCTATTTATAATTTATATATATATAGAAGATATATTTACGAAGTTGTTCCAATTAATTGGCATTAACCCTAGATCCTTTTCCCCCAGAAATGAATTAACCCTTTCTACCCGAGCTCCACCGTAGACTATTTACAACCCAACATTTTTGTTGGGTTCAAGTGTAACAGAACAAACAATGTCGAGCCGAGAGCACCCTCATTCCTAGACAAATGGAAAGTGGTGGGTTTTTAATCCACAACGGACCGTGTCCTTCAAGTCGCGCGTTGCTTTCTACCACATCGTTTCAAACGAAGTTTTACCATAACATTCCTCTAATTTGGAACCGGTATGGAATTGATTCAATCATGGAATCATGAATAGTCATTGGTTCTGCTCTCCATAGACTCTGACTACGAAAATCAAAATAAAAAAATAGGGTCAGTTTTAATTTGAAATTAAATAATGAAAGGATTACAAATTTACAAAAACCAAAAAATTCTTGTCATTGAAATAAAACTATACATACTTTATAAACTAAACATTTCCTCATATAAAATGAGGAAATGATTGATATGTATTTTGTTTAAAATGGGGTTGGGTAATATTTCAATAATCGACTCTTATCATAACATAAAATGAATAACAAAGCATAGAATAAATCCCCCCCGCCTCAATCGTTACATAGATTCCCAATTTTAAATTAGATCCAAACACAAAATACCTAAATAAAACGAGATTAAAAGAAAAAACATACATTTATTGTCTCTATCACATATTTCTATATGATAATGATATGGAACTTGATCATTTGTTAATGAAATTCAAACAGACACAGATATTAAAATTAATATGGATTGACTCCTAACCACCCCCGACTTCTTTATATGGAAATAATGAAACAAAAAAATGGGAATAATGGAACATAAAAAGCGGATATGCGCTGGGACGGAAGGATTCGAACCTCCGAATAGCGGGACCAAAACCCGTTGCCTTACCGCTTGGCCACGCCCCATTTGAATTTCTAATCTACGCCAAGAAACAATAATATTGGTATTGGTTGTTTGTCAACTCTAGTACAAATATCCTATATATCTATAGAATAGATTAGTACTGGGATTTTGATACATATAGATATAGAATTCAACTTAATTTATTGATCATTACATAGAATTCAATTAAGATATTGTATGAAAGTATGATTTCTTCTATTCTCCTTTGAGAATTGGAGGATTTTTGGTTGGGTGGATTCAAAGAAAAAGAAGGATTTTTTGTCTACCTTACTGACTTTCTTCCTTTTGACTTATATCAAAAACTCAATCAAAATGCAATTATCTCAAAGAACAAAATGTCCGTTATGCTTAATACCGTTAGTTTGATCTGTATTAATTCTGCCCTTTATCCGAGCAGTTTTTTCTTAGGCAAATTGCCCG